GATCAAGAATTCTCACTATTTCTTAGATTCATGGATCAAATTCGATTCAGTGGGATCTTTCACTCACATTTTTTTCCACCAAGAACGTTTTATGAAACTCTTTGACCCCCGAATTTGGAGTATCCTACTTTCACGTGATTCACAGGGTGCAACAAGCAATCGATATTTCACGATCAAAGGTGTAGTACTGCTTGTAGTAGTGGTCCTAATATCTCGTATTAACAATCGAAAGATGGTCGAAAGAAAAAATCTCTATTTGATGGGGCTTCTTCCTATACCTATGAATTCCATTGGACCCAGAAAGGAGACATTGGAAGAATCTTTTTGGTCTTCCAATAGAAATAGGTTGATTGTTTCGCTCCTGTATCTTCCAAAAAGGAAAAAGATTTCTGAGAGTTGTTTCATGGATCCGCAAGAGAGTACTTGGGTTATCCCAATAAAGAAAAAGCGTATCATGCCTGAATCTAACCGGGGTTCGCGGTGGTGGAGGAACCAAAAGAGGGATTCTAGTTGTCAGATATCTAATGAAACCGTAGCTGGAATTGAGATCTCATTCAAAGAGAAAGATAGCAAATATCTGGAGTTTCTTTTTTTATCCTATACGGATGATCCGATCCGCAAGGACCATGATTGGGAATTGTTTGATCGTCTTTCTCCGAGGAAGAAACGAAACATAATCAACTTGAATTCGGGACAGCTATTCGAAATCTTAGGGAAAGACTTGATTTGTTATCTCATGTCTGCTTTTCGTGAAAAAAGACCAATTCAGGGGGATAGTTTCTTCAAACAACAAGGAGCTGGGGCAACTATGCAATCCAATGATATTGAGCATGTTTCCCATCTCTTCTCGAGAAACAAGTGGGGTATTTCTTTGCAAAATTGTGCTCAATTTCATATGTGGCAATTCCGCCAAGATCTCTTCGTTAGTTGGGGGAAGAATCAGCACGAATCGGATTTTTTGAGGAACGTCTCGAGAGAGAATTGGATTTGGTTAGACAATGTGTGGTTGGTAAACAAGGATCGGTTTTTTAGCAAGGTACGGAATGTATTGTCAAATATTCAATATGATTCCACAAGATCTATTTTCGTTCAAGTAACGGATTCTAGCCAATGGAAAGGATCTTCTTCTGATCAATCCAGAGATCATTTCGATTCCGTTAGAAATGAGAATTCAGAATATCACACATTGATCGATCAAACAGAGATTCAGCAACTAAAAGAGAGATCGATTCTTTGGGATCCTTCCTTTCTTCAAACGGAACGAACAGAGATAGAATCAGATCGATTCCCGAAATGCCTTTTTGGATCTTCCTCCATGTCCTGGCTATTCACGGAACCTGAGAAGCGGATGAATAATCATCTGCTTCCGGAAGAAATCGAAGAATTTCTTGGGAATCCTACAAGATCAATTCGTTCTTTTTTCTCTGACAGATGGTCAGAACTTCATCTGGGTTCGAATCCTACTGAGAGGTCCACTAGAGATCCTAAATTGTTGAAGAAAAAACAAGATGTTTCTTTTGTCCCTTCCAGGCGAGCGGAAAAGAAAGAAATGGTTGATATATTCAAGATAATTACGTATTTACAAGATACCGTCTCAATTCATCCTTCGGAACCATATAACATCCCGGATCTGGTTCCGAAGGATGAACCGGATATGGACAGTTCCGATAAGATTTCATTCTTGAACAAAAATCCATTTTTTGATTTCTTTCATCTATTCCATGACCGGAACAAAGGGGGATACGCGTTACGCCACGATTTTTTTGAATCAGAAGAGAGATTCCCAGAAATGGCGGATCTATTCACTCTATCAATAACCGAGCCGGATCTGGTGTTTCATAGGGGATTTGCCTTTTCTATTGATTCCTACGGGTTGGATCAAAAAAAATTCTTGAATGAGGTATTCAACTCCAGAGATGAATCGAAAAAGAAATCTTTATTGGTTCTACCTCCTCTTTTTTATGAGGAGAATGAATCTTTTTCTCGAAGGATCAGAAAAAAATCGGTCCGGATCTACTGCGGGAATGAGTTGGAAGATCCCAAACTAAAAACAGCGGTATTTGCTAGCAACAACATAATGGAGGCAGTCAATCAATATAGATTGATCCGAAATCTGATTCAAATCCAATATAGCACCTATGGGTACATAAGAAATGTATCGAATCTATTCTTTTTAATGAATAGATCCGATCGCAACTTCGAATATGGAATTCAAAGGGATCAAATAGGAAATGATACTCTGAATCATATAACTAGAATGAAATATACGATCAACCAACATTTATTGAATTTGAAAAAGAGTCAGAAGAAATGGTTTGATCCTCTTATTTATCGAACTGAGAGATCCATGAATCGGGATCCTGATGCATATAGATACAAATGGTCCAATGGGAGCAAGAATTTCCAGGAACATTTGGAACATTTCGTTTCTGAACAGAAGAATCCTTTTCAAGTAGTGCAAGTAGTGTTCGATCGATTACGTATTAATCAATATTCGATT